AGTATTTCTAATAGTATTTCTAATAGTATTTAGACTTAAGAGTCTTTATCTTATAGTAAGAGTATAGGTATATTTCTTTTTCTAGTATACTAATATACTCACCTTTCTGACTTATCTTATACTATACTTCACCTAGGCACTTATCATTCATTGGCGGGGGAGAAATTTTATGATAAAGAACGAAAATTCGGATAGAGAAGCAAAAGTGTTAGCTCAACATATATGTATGTCTGTTTTCAAAGCACGAAGAGTAATTGATCAGATTCGCGGACGTTCTTATGAAGAAACACTCATGATATTGGAACTAATGCCTTATAGGGCATCTTATCCAATTTTAAAATTAGTTTATTCTGCAGCAGCAAATGCTAGTCATAATATGGGTTTGAATGAAGCTGATTTATTTATTAGTAAAGCTGAAGTCAATAGAGGTGCTATTGTGAAAAAGTTAAGACCCCGGGCTCGAGGGCGTAGTTATTTGATAAAAAAAACCACTTGTCATATAAAGATTTTTTTAAAAGAAAAATCTAAATCTTAGATTCCTATTTAGAAAAAAAAATGGATGGAAAAATAATAGAAAAATATGGGACAAAAAATAAATCCACTTGGTTTCAGACTTGGAACAACTCAAAGTCATCATTCTTTTTGGTTCGCAAAACCAAAGAATTTTTCCAAGGGTCTACAAGAAGATGAAAGAATACGGAATTGTATTAAGGACTATGTAAAAAAGAAGAAGAAAATATCCTCAGGTTTCGAAGGAATTGCCCATATAGTAATTCAAAAAAGAATAGATTTGATTCAGGTCATAATCTATATTGGATTTCCCAATTTATTAATAGAAGGACGAACACGGGGAGTCGAAGAATTACAGATGAATGTACAAAAAGAATTTCATTCTGTAAACCGGAGACTCAACATTGCTATCACAAGAATTGAAAAACCTTATGGACAACCTAATATTCTTGCAGAATATATAGCTTTACAATTAAAAAATAGAGTCTCATTTCGAAAGGCAATGAAAAAAGCTATTGAATTAACTGAACAAACGGGTACAAAAGGGATTCAAGTGCAAATTGCAGGGCGTATCGACGGAAAAGAGATTGCACGTGTCGAATGGATCAGAGAAGGCAGGGTTCCCTTACAAACAATTCGCGCTAAAATTGATCACTGTTCCCATACAATTAGAACTATCTATGGAGTCTTAGGCATCAAAATTTGGATATTTGTAAACCAAGAATAAGAAAAGAAAAAAGAACAAGAATGGACCTTTCTTTATTTCGCCATTCTGGTCATCGATAGAAAAAATTTATAAACTCTTTTCTTCTTTTTCTTAATCAAAGAAAAAAGAACAATTATAATTCTATAAGGTTGAATAAAAATTTGATTTACCCTTTATTTAGATTTTAGTATAATTGCTATGCTCAGTGTGTGACTCGTTAGTTTTTTCTTTAGAATTGAGATTAAAAAAAAACAGGCTAACCCCACTATAAAATTAATAACTATCAAAACTAATCAAAACTAATAACCAACTTATTGCTTCGTATTGTCGAGATCCCAAGAAACAGTCACTATATGACTGAATCGATCATATAGTTGTAGCATTGTAGCAACTGAAATTCTTTTCATAAAAAAGAAATCTGATTATGAATTGTGAAAAAAAAGGGATGTGGAAAAATGGAAGGATGATAGAAAGAGAGAATAAAGATCTCAACGATATATGATTCCCATATGTATGGTTTATGAAAAATTACCCCATAAAAAAGGCAGTGTTATAAAGCATCAACATCAATATAAAATAAAAATACAAAATATACAATTACAATACAATAGAATAAGAAATATACAAATAAAAAATAGAAAGAAAATAGAAACATAGAATAAAAAATAAATAAAAGAAAATAGAAACATAGAATAAATAATAAATAAAAAAAATGAAATTCAAATAAGAATAGAAAGAATAGAAAATAGAGAATAATTGAATCGAGCTTCGGGTTAAGAAAAACTGAGGAGATTGACTCGGAAACAAATAAGAGATTTTGTTGAGAGCTCCATTGCAGAGTTCAAGCCTAAACATTAATGGAGAAGCTATGGGAACGATGGAACCTGTGACTACATAGGATTTTATTGAAAACGAATGAATCCTAATGATTCATTGGGTAGGATGGCGAAATGAACCAAGAAAAAATGTATTTCTTCTGAATGGTCATGGATTGATCCTACAAATGAAGGAGGAAAGAGTCGATATTCGCCCGCGAAACCTTTCTTTCTTTTTAATTTTTATTTCATTTAAGGATTTCATTTATTGGCGTGATTCAATTGAAATAGAGGTAAAGTAAAATACTTTAGAAATCTTGATAAAAGAAAGAAGCATTATATATAAACAAAAACACCTAGTTATCTAGTTAGTTATATATAAAGTTACCTATGTAACAAATTCAATATAAGAAAATTAGTATATTCTTTCTTTTCATTTTGATAGAATGAAATACATAAATACATGTGTATATTGAATATTCTTGAATCATTTCATTCGCGAGGAGCTGGATGAGAAGAAACTCTCATGTCCGGCTCTGCAGTAGGGATGGAATTCATAAAAAACCATCAACTATAACCCCAAAAGAACCAGATTTCGTAAACAACATAGAGGTAGAATGAAGGGAATATCTTGCCGAGGCAATCATATTTGTTTTGGCAGATATGCTCTTCAGGCACTTGAACCTGCTTGGATCACAGCTAGACAAATAGAAGCAGGGCGGAGAGCAATGACACGATATGCACGTCGTGGCGGAAAGATATGGGTACGTATCTTTCCCGACAAACCTGTTACTGTAAGACCTACAGAAACACGTATGGGTTCGGGCAAGGGATCCCCCGAATATTGGGTATCCGTTGTTAAACCGGGCCGAATACTTTATGAAATGAGTGGAGTATCAGAAACTGTAGCCAAAACTGCTATGGAAATAGCTGCATGCAAAATGCCTATACGAACTCAATTTGTTATTTCAGGATAGGTAAACAAAAGTAAAAGAAGAAGGAAGGAGTATTGAGAATGAAAAAACAACCACAGATTTCTTTATCTCTGGACAGACAATATTTCTTTTTTCCATTATCCCTTTGCATTGAAATAAGAGATTCAAATAAAAATGATATGATTCAACCTCAGACCCTTTTGAATGTAGCGGATAACAGTGGAGCTCAAGAATTGATGTGTATTCGAATCATAGGAACCGGCAATCACCGATATGCTCATATTGGCGATATTATTGTTGCTGTAATCAAAGAAGCAGTGCCCAACATGCCTCTAGAAAGATCAGAAATAATTAGAGCTGTGATTGTACGCACGTGTAAAGAACTCAAACGTGACAACGGCATGATAATACGATATGATGACAATGCAGCGGTTATCATTGATCAAGAAGGAAATCCAAAAGGAACTCGAATTTTTGGTGCGATTGCTCGGGAATTGCGACAGTTGAATTTTACTAAAATAGTTTCATTAGCACCCGAAGTCTTATAGATGAAAATAGGATATATCCTATCTATTCTATGATATAGAAAATAGAAATAGAATATTCAAATATATGAAATAGATCCGATTAATAGATTGTGTCTCATGCATATATTTGAGATTTAGAATAATTTTTTAGAATTGAATAATTTCAAAAAAAAAATTCAATAAAAAAGAAAACAAAAAAGAAGCATGTTGATTATATCAAAATGAGGAGGCACCAATAACTATAGTTCGTCATGGGTAGGGACATTATTGCCGATATAATAACTTCTATAAGAAATGCTGACATAAATCAAAAGGGAAGAGTTCAAATAGTATCTACTAATATCACTAAAAACATTGTGAAAATACTTTTACGAGAAGGTTTTATTGAGAACGTTCGAAAACATCAAGAAAGTAAAAAAAATTTCTTGGTTTCAACCTTACGACATAGAAAGACTAGGAAAGGGAATAAAATGATTTTAAAGCGTATAAGCCGACCCGGTCTACGAATCTATTCCAACTATCAACGAATTCCTAAGATTTTAGGTGGAATGGGAATTGTAATTCTTTCTACTTCTCGAGGTATAATGACAGATCGAGAAGCTCGACTAGAAAAAATTGGAGGAGAAATTTTGTGTTATATATGGTGATTCTCCTGGGGTACCCTAATTTTCTTTCGAAGTTACTATTTGTAAAATAGAGAGGAGAAGTGAATTATAGAACTCTTCCTCTATTAGTTGATACTTAAAGGGGGTTCCCTGGAATGAAAGAACAAAAATTGATTCATGAGGGTTTAATTACTGAATCACTTCCCAACGGTATGTTCCGAGTTCGGTTAGATAATGAAGATCTAATTCTAGGTTATATTTCAGGGAGAATCCGGCGCAGTTTTATACGTATACTACCCGGAGATAGAGTCAAAATCGAAATGAGTCGTTATGATTCAACCAGGGGGCGTATAATTTATAGACTTCGCAAAAAAGATTCGAACGATTAGATCATTCTTTTAAACATCCTTTTCGTAGGGATATAATTCGAAGTTCAAAAATGCAATAAACTGATTCTTTTTTTTTTCCAAAAAAATAGATTCAGAATGAAATGAAGGAATGAGAAATATGAAAATCAGGGCTTCTGTTCGTAAAATTTGTGAAAAATGTCGCTTGATTCGTAGGCGGGGGCGAATTATAGTAATTTGTTCCAATCCGAGACATAAACAGAGACAGGGGTAATCCTTCTCAAGTTCTAAATCAAGTACTTTTTCAAACCCATGTACATGTAAAAAGAAATAAGAAAGGATTCGTTTTCATATGAAATGGATATCCCCGTATCTTTCTGTAGATTTCTGATTCTTCTTTCTTTTATTCTTATGAATATGATCTAATAAAATATGACAAAACCTATAGCAAAAATTGGTTTACGTAAGAATGCACGTATTGGTTCAAATAAGAATGAACGTAGAATACCAAAAGGAGTTATTCATGTTCAAGCGAGTTTCAACAATACTATTGTAACTGTTACAGACGTACGAGGTCGGGTGGTTTCTTGGGCTTCCGCAGGTACTTCTGGATTCAGAGGCACAAGAAAAGGAACACCCTATGCTGCTCAAGCCGCGGCATTTAACGCTATTCGTACATTAGTTGATCAGGGTATGCAACGAGCAGAAGTTATGATAAAAGGTCCAGGTCTCGGAAGAGATGCGGCATTACGAGCCATTCGTAGAAATGGGATGCTATTAAGTTTCGTGCGTGATGTAACACCCATGCCGCATAATGGATGTCGCCCCCCTAAAAAAAGACGTGTGTAGAAATAAGAATTCAAGAGATTCCAAGAGAAATAAATGATTCAATGATCTGATCCAATAATCATAAAGAAAAGAAAAATAATAGTATGGTTCGAGAAGAAGTAGCAGGATCCACTCGAACACTACAGTGGAAATGTGTTGAATCAAGAGTAGACAGCAAGCGTCTTTATTATGGTCGTTTTGTTCTGTCCCCGCTTATGAAAGGTCAAGCTTATACTATAGGTATTGCTATACGAAGGGCTTTACTTGGAGAAATAGAAGGAACATATATCACACGTGCAAAATCTGAAAATGTGCTGCATGAATATTCTACGATAGCGGGTATTGAAGAATCAATACATGATATTTTACTAAATTTGAAAGAGATTGTATTGAGAAGTAATCTATATGGAGTTAGGGACGCATCCATTTGCGTCAGGGGTCCAAAATACATAACAGCTCAAGATATCATCTCACCACCTTCTGTAGAAATAGTTGACACGACACAGCATATAGCTAACCTGACAGAACCAATTGATTTGTGTATTGAATTACAAATCAAGAGAGATCGCGGATATCGTATGAAATCCACAAATGACTCTCACGATGGAAGTTATCCTATAGATATTGTATCTATGCCTGTTCGAAATGCGAATCATAGTATTCATTCTTATGGGAATGGGAATGAAAAACAAGAGATACTATTTCTAGAAATATGGACGAATGGAAGTTTAACTCCTAAAGAAGCACTTTATGAAGCTTCTCGTAATTTGATAAATTTATTGATTCCTTTTCTACATGCAGAGGAAGAGGACATGAATTTCAAGGAAAATGAAAAAAGATGGAATCTACCCGCTTTTTCCTTTCAAGACAGATTCACTAATCTTAAGAAAAACAAAAAAGGAATTCCATTGACATGTATTTTTATTGACCAATCAGAATTGTCTTCCAGGACCTATAATTGTCTCAAAAGGTCCAATATACATACATTATTGGACCTTTTGAGTCACAGTCAAGAAGATCTTATGAAAATGGAAGATTTTCGCATAGAAGATGTAAAACAGATATTGGGCACTCTACAGAAGCATTTTGCAATCAATTTACCTAAGAAAAAGTTTTCATTTTAAATCCATTGGACTTTTTTTTTTCATTTTTTAGTTTTTAGAAATAAAAAAGAATAGAATGAGTTTTTAATCTTCGACACGGTCCATATATTTGCAGAATATATCATAATAAGATATAGGTATCTAGGGAAGATCCAGAAGGGGATCTTCCTTAGATACCTATGTCGTGGTATTTAACGGTTTAATCAATTTGAAAAAGACCTAAAGTTAGGGATTTCTCAATAGGTAAAGTTGCTCCAATACCTAACCAAAGAGCTACTGCGGTACCGATCAAAAAGACTGTTGTAGCTACTGGACGACGAAATGGATTTTGGAATTTATTGACATTCTCCAAAAAAGGTACTGTCAATAATCCTATTGGTACTGAAACCATTAAAAGAACACCCAATAACTTATTGGGTACTGTGCGAAGTATTTGAAATACGGGAAAAAAGTACCATTCGGGTAATATTTCCAACGGAGTTGCAAACGGATCCGCCGGTTCACCAATCATTGACGGCTCTAGAACGGCTAAGCCCACATTACATGCAATAGTGCCTAGAATTACTACTGGAAAGATATATAAAAGATCGTTGGGCCATGCAGGTTCTCCATAATAATTATGTCCCATCCCTTTAGCCAATTTAGCTCTTAATACAGGATCATTCAAATCAGGTTTCTTTGTTATTTGGATAGGTGAATTATTGTAGATCCATCCCCCAAAGGAACCGGACATGAGAATTTTTTATCATCCGGCTCGAGCAAGAATCAAAAGAATTACAGAAATAGATCCATAGAACATAAATAGGTCCTAGGTCCATAGAATATCTATATTTCTATATTTCATACATATCTACATATATAATGTAGAATGACTCTATGTAAGAAAAGATTTATCAAATTCCATTTCCCCGAGTTGCAACGATTCATTGTAAAGAATTCAGTTCTGGCAACAAGGAAATGCTCAATATCCAAGTAGGCTTACAAATTCGATCATGATCAAGTGCTTTTTGGATTGTCTCATTCATGTCTTTTGGTTGGTATTTATCCCCACAACATCTCGATTGTGTTACATAAAAAAATACAAAGTTTTTACTTGTTACTAATAAAGTCTAGCCCCTGTGCTTCCTTAGATCCCTTATTTAACTCCGATAGTATCATAGATCAGGGTCGATGCAGAGGAAATGAATGCATCTACATACTATAAAAAACTTAATAAGATTACTATCAAATTAATATGAAATACTAATACTAGCAATTAATTATAAGAAAATTACTAAAAAAAAAGAAAAATGAAACAAAGTGGAATAAATAGAACATTGGATTCCACATCACTTATTCTAGGGATCTTACGGAGCCTGTTCATGCATGACATGATTCGGGTATGATCATAGAAAATATTCTCCTCAAGCGAACCGGTCTATCCTATGCTACATAAGGGGACTTACGTGATGGTTGGATGCGGAGACACATTGGGTTGTGAATTCCAACGTGGCGGATAAAATCATATATCTGCATGGACCAATCAATAGTTCAAGTCACACACTCCCATAATCCATCCTCTTTTAGGAAAATATACTTCAACTATTTTATTCGTATCAAATAAACAATACTTCAGAGTTGAATAGAAGTATCCAAATAACATGCCTTATTTTTCAATAATCCATATTTGTAGCAATGAAAGACTCTTGTTCCTCCCCAATATGAGAAATTACAAATATCTATGATCTGCCTTCTCTATAAAGGACCCGAAATACCTTGCTTACGTATCATTGAAAAGTGCATTAACATAAATACGGCAGTAAGAAGAGGCAATACAAAAGTATGTAAACTATAAAAACGAGTCAAAGTGGATTGGCCCACACTAGCACTTCCACGTAATAATTCTACCAAAGGCGATCCTATTATAGGAATAGCTTCAGGCACGCCTGTTACAATTTTTACTGCCCAATAGCCAATTTGGTCCCGAGGTAAGGAATAACCAGTTACGCCAAAAGATGCGGTCAATACAGCCAGAACCACCCCTGTAACCCAAGTTAATTCGCGGGGTTTTTTAAAACCACCCGTAAGATACACACGAAATACATGCAAGATCATCATTAGAACCATCATACTTGCTGACCATCGATGAACTGATCGAATTAACCAACCAAAGTTGGCCTCAGTCATTATGTATTGAACAGAGGAAAAAGCCTCTGTAACAGTTGGACGATAGTAAAAGGTCATAGCAAAACCCGTAGCTACTTGTACTAAAAAACAAGTAAGTGTAATTCCCCCTAGACAATAAAATATGTTGACATGAGGAGGAACATATTTACTAGTTATATCATCTGCAATCGCTTGAATCTCGAGACGTTCCTCGAACCAATCATATACTTTATTGAGATAGGTAACCCAAGAAAGACTCCCCCTCTGAGAGCCGTATATGAGAATTTCATCTCGTACGGCTCAAGCCGAAACACACAAATACTAGTTTCAACGGATATGGAATAGAGAGTTTAAAACTTCTTGTGGCTTAGCCGCTTGACTCGATTTGACCAAAAGATACGAAGTAAGAAAAATCCGGAATCTCTTCTTTGTGATGATAATGCCAAGAAATACAATCTCAAGTTGGCTCATCCATCTTTCTTTATGTTAATCCTGACAGGCCTCTTGAATCTTCTCTTCCCTATCTTTTTTTTGATAGGAATTCTCTTGTTGAGACCCTATGAATCAATTGAAACCTCAGATTCATACTAAAACCACGATGATTTAAGAAAACCAAAGCTAAACTCAAAGGTTTTCTGAGTAAAAACCATTGGATCATCACTTCTTTAATGAATGTAATAACTCAACAAAATCTAGAGAAAGATATTTCTTTCGGTCAAAAGAAGTATGAAGGAAAAGATTTTTTGATTTATAAAAGACCTATTTCCATTTTTTTAATCCGGTTGCGAGGTCTGAATAATAGGTATGAATCATAGTTCAAATATTTCTTTTCTTGATCTATTCTATATAGTCCGTGCTCCAGAGACTAGAATAAATATCTGACGAGGTAGAATCATCTTGATAGAGATGACAGGTCCATTCTCTGTATTATCAATAGGATCAATTATAACAAGTCACACGCTCATATTCCGGAAATGAAATATCGAAACAAATAAATTTCACGATCGAACTACCAGAATGGTCTATAAATCCAAGTCTTAGGTAATCTTAAGTTGAAGTAGTAAGTATTTTAAGCATTAAGTAAGTATAAGTAAAATAATCTTTTTTGATTGAAAAACTAAGACTTTATAGTTTTTATGAACTAATTAATTGTAATTCCATCCAGTAAAACAGATGAATTATAAATTTCTAAGATAATAGATAGAAATATTGCAAATAGAGCCATTGCAACTCCCATAAGTGGTGTAGTCCCCCACCCTGGAGCTACTTTTCCATATTCCGAATTCAATGGTTTCAATAAACTCCCTACGCCAGTTCGTCTTGGCCCAGATCTAGAACTACTCTCAACGGTTTTTGTAGCCATAAATCCTCTTTTATCATGGGTTGAAATCTGTTGACTTTGTATACCATTCCGTTGTAGTTGTAAATAAACGACATTATCGTGATCCTTTGTGATCTTGAAATTATCGAAAAAATGGA